GGTTCCGATAGACCTGTAAAAGAAAACAGTAATCTTTGACGAACAGGACCAAGAATCATTATTATTTCGACACAAGAAAAGGAATTTCCCGCCCTTTTGTTCCTTTCATTTATTCTTTGCCGCGTATTTATTCTCCTCCTACTTATGTTATGCCCCCTATTATCTATTAGAATTCGATTCTATTAGATATAAAAACTATTGATGCATTACATGACATTGACAATCTGGCAATAGGAGGTGTCACAACGCTTCAACTTGGATTGAAAATAAAAAAAAAAAGGGGGGGGGGGGGGGGGGGGGGTGAAGTAGTCTTCTTCACAATATACATACTATTACTAGGAATGGGATACAAGTACTAGGAATGGGATACAAGCAATTCCCAACATCTCGCAGAAATGCAGTATAAACAAAGCAAGGGGCTTTCCATATTTTTTTTTGATCATACATAATTGCATCGATCAACAATAATTCGGCCCTTTTTTTACCAACTTGATGAATCTGTGGATCTAGAAATTCATTTCGGACAATTGAACCTTCTCAAACTGTTTCTTTTTAAGAACCAAAAAGATTTGTGCTAGAATAACAGATGCCAAGAAGAACAACAAACCTTGGACACGTAATGGATCTTGAAGTACTATTTCTGCATCTCCCTGACCAAATCCACCCACATTGGGATTACTCGTTAATGGCTGATCAAGCTTGATGGATTCGCCCTCTGAAACAAGAAGTTCTGGTCCTGGAGGTATAATATCAACCACTTGATGTCCATCCGATGCATCGGCTATGGTTATTTCATATCCCCCCTTTTCTTTACGTACTATTCTGCTTACTATACCTGCTGCTGTAGCATTATAGACTGTATTGTTACTCTTGCTCCCATCGGGATAAATCTGACCCCTTCCCCTGTTCCCACCTACGTATATGGGATATTTTAAGAAGTGAACGTCTTTCTTAGTAGAAGGGTCCGGAGAAAGAATGGGAAAGATGATTTCACTATATTTCTGACCAGGAACAGGACCCACCACAAGAATATTTCTTTTAGTGGGGCGATAGCTCTGAAAAGACAGATTGCCCATCTTTTCTTTCAGCTCGGGAGAAATACGATCGGGGGGAGCTAATTCGAATCCTTCGGGTAAAATAAGGACAGCCCCTACATTCAAAGCCCCCCTCTTACCATTAGCAAGAACTTGTTTCAGTTGCATATCATAAGGGATTTTAACAACTGCTTCAAATACAGTATCAGGAAGCACAGCTTGTGGAACCTCAATATCCACGGGCTTATTAGCTAAATGGCAATTGGCACATACAATACGCCCAGTTGCTTCTCGTGGATTTTCATAACCCTGCTGCGCAAAAATGGGATACGCATTTGAAATAGATGTCCGAGTTATTACATATATCATGATCAATACGGAAATGAATCGAGTCATCTCTTCCTTTACCCAAGAAAAGGTATTTCTATTTTGCATGGTCCAATTATTGATCCCGGAAATTTCTACAATAAATTAGGTAGGTAGCTAGTATAGTTCCCTATCCACGATTCTGCCATTGTACTGGAATAATTGTACTGAAGTATAGGAAGAATCCCCTGGGCGGGTAGAAGTATAAAGAGTGAGTAAGCTTCAAAACGGTTTGTTTATGTACGAAGTGGCATCATGATTTGATTGATATCAGCAGATCAAATGAGTTCTTCATTCATTCATTCATTGAATGATAAATCACTACAAGTGAAGGAGATACACGATTTAAATAATGGAAGATCCAATATTTCAAAATTGTATCTAGAATGACTGGAAAAGTGGAAACAAGACCAGATATAATTTGATCGTTATGAGCAAATCCAAAATCTTTGTAGACCGAACCAATCATTAGTTCCCAACCGCGGGGTGAGTGGAATCCGATACATAAATCAGTTAATAAAAGAATAGAAAAAGCCTTTATTGTGTCGCTTAAGTTATAGAAGAATTCCTGAACCCAAGAATTCAGAATGACAAGTTCTTCATTACCCAGAATAGAATAACCGCTTAGAATAGCAAAACAGATTATATTTGTCGAGAAATGCAAAATGATATGGATATGATCTTCATTGTGCATTTTGACCAATTGTATCGTCTCTTTGTGGATTCCTATACGAAGCTTTTGTATCTGTGTCTCCGGGTACTCTTTTATCATTTCATCCAACAGGAATAGTTGTTCTAATTCTATGAATCTTTCTAGAACGTTCTTTTCTTGAATATCATTCAAAAAAGTTTCTGATTGTCCGGTATTCCACCAATTAGTAACCCAAGGTTCCAGGCTTTTATTAAATGAGAGAGAAATCCACCAGGGCAAAAAGACTATAGATGCAAGATACGGGAGGGGAATCAATGCTTTTTTCTTTTTTGACACTTTTCATCTGTGAATTGTTAATGAACCCACTTCATTTGCCGACTCTATTTGATCCGATATTTCTATGAAGCATGAGTTCTATAACAAGGTATGGAACCTATGGATCTATTCCCCCTTTTTTTTTGAATTGTTTAGTCCTTGGATCTAGAAAGAATATAGAAAAAGAATAATAAGGATCCGTTTCGAATGAAGAAATAAGCAAATATTTTTACCAGATATCTCAGTTGGTCAAATTCGAACCAATTCTATCTTAATTTGTTCTTTCGATGAATGCCCAAAAGAACCACTTGAAATAATGAATATTATTTGGATTTCGAGACGAAAGAACTCTTCTCAATTATTCCTGGTTGCTGGGAGCCGGTGAAAATTAAAAAAAAAAAAAAATAATTGAGGGGATACTTCTGAAAAATATGAATGATGAAATCCGAAATAGGTGGCAAAATGAGAGAGAAATTGGATAGTTATGAAAGATCTAAGCGTTTGGTTATCAAGGAGCTAAAAAAAGGATCAAAAAAGAAACATCGATTGACAAAAGAAAGATAATTAACGAGATACATCTGTATCTAATGTTTTAATCCAAGGTATTGGCCCTAAAAAGAGAAATTCTGTATTCTGTATTCCGAAATGTTCGGATATGTGTAATGAATACATACTTATTAGACTTGTTACTAGTAGAATTGAGTTCTATATGTAGAAAAAAGTTTTGGTCTATAAAAACAGCTTCTTATTGTGGTTGTTCCGTATACGTCCGCCTGCTTTATTCTATGGGACACAGAAGGATTACCAACGGAACGGGGGAAATCAAATCTAACATGTTTTGCTCGAATGAACGTCCCGAAGAAGCTTCAATTATATTAAAAAGGGGGTTCCTGGATTCCTTCCCTCATGCTGAGAAAACATTTATTTCATTTCAAAATACTTCAATTGGCACGCGCAAGAAATAAGCCAATTCAGCAGCTTTTTGTTCAATTTCCCGTGGAGTCAAATTTTCATCAGTACGAGTCAAGGGAATGGCGCCCCGGCCTCTAATTTCCATATAAAGGACACGCCGAGGATAAAGACCCTCTTTAACTTCCATTCTGATCGATTGGATATCCCTCATAAGGAATCGAAGAAAGATGCGACGATTTATTCCAGGAAATCCCCAACGAAAAATACACACTATTCCTTCTTTTCTATCGAATCGATCATAACCACTACCTACATTCCACGAAATTGTGCACCACAAATAGGAACTAATGAACAGACCTGCGATCCCATAGAAAGACATCACGATTCCTTGGGGAAAAAAAATGATTTGCTGAGACGGGAATAAGGATATCAGATTCCTACCAAGATAACTGGAAGTTCCAACCAATAAGAATCCCAATGAACCTAAAAAAAGGATACAGGCCCAGCAGAAATTACTTGTTTTTCGAGACCCCGTTATAAGTTCTATCCATATACGTTCTGATCGATAGTTCATACTAGATCCAGTTGCATCCTATTCTATTAGAATTGAGAGAAGAGAATAAGCCAAATGAATTTGATTTTACTTTATTTTTGTTTTGCTCCCGAAGTAACTCTCATCAACTAGCACTATTATGATGTGAACTATTAGGAATAATTCATCGAATTGATTAGATATAAAATAATAACATCCCCTTCATATGATATGTATATCTACACAATATAGATACGTTGACTTTCTATTTCAGATATCCGCTGATCCATTTCAAAACACCTATCCCCACCCACATATACATGAATTTATCCGTATATTATGTATCCGCATACATAACCATTTTTTTTTATTTGTGCTCGGAGGGAGCCGCATGTTGTACCATATTCCACTAAATAGATATATGTATTATGATCCAAGTTATGATCCAAGTGTTGAAATAAATTGATGAAATTTTGTCCTATCGGATCTAGACAATCTTGTTTTTTTGAACATGAAGAAATAAAGAAGCCATTGCAATTGCTGGAAACACTAAGCCCACTAAAGGCACAAAAATAGAGGGTAAATTGAGATCTGTCATAGAATGGGTACCTCGATTTAATATTTGTACCTGTTATAAAGATATCTTATGTTATGATAAGTCTATCTATTAATAAGTCTATCTATTATAAGTATTATTAAGTATCTAATAAGTGCAAGGAATGTAGAGCTAAATAAGTGTATGTGTATCTATTCATCTCTCTACAAAAATATATGGATGATAATCCGCCTTATTATTCTTGCTCTACCGCCCTTATCTTCTAATAAAGAGTTTCTTACGAGTTTCCTAAAGATTCGTTAGAATCCGACCCAACAGGAATTCATAGTCAAAATGTAGGTTCTCGGGAGATATAAAAATATGCAACACTTCCCTTATAGATTTGAATTAATCTATATATATATTAATACAATATATATATATTAATATGAAAGAAGGGAACATAAAATTCTTTTTATTTTTTTTTTCAATTCCATTCCGCGGAAGTAAGAATTCACTCTTTTCCTCTTGATAGAGGGTTCCAATTACTAATCATGAATAGGGGTAGGATAAAAAATCCGTATAAAAAAAAAGTAATTATCCGAAACTTCCTATAGAACTTATGTTACCAAAGAAAACCCCACTCCTCTTATT